CGAGCAAGATCACGTCCTTCATTACGAGCTTGTACACACGCTTCTAAAGCCACCCTGTTAGCTACTGCACCAGGTGCATTTCCCCAAGGGTGTCCTAAGGTTCCTCCACCAAATTGAAGTACGGAATCATCTCCAAAGATTTCGGTCAAAGCAGGCATATGCCAAACATGGATACCCCCTGAAGCCACAGGTATAACACCAGGCATAGAGACCCAATCTTGAGTGAAAAAGATACCACGACTACGATCTTTTTCAATATAATCATCACGTAATAAATCAACAAAACCTAAAGTCATCTCACGCTCCCCTTCCAGTTTACCTACTACTGTACCAGCGTGAATATGATCTCCACCAGACATACGTAATGCTTTAGCTAGTACACGGAAATGCATACCATGGTTTTTCTGTCTATCAATAACTGCATGCATTGCGCGGTGGATGTGAAGAAGTAGACCATTATCACGACAATAAAAAGCCAAACTAGTATTTGCAGTGAATCCCCCAGTTAAGTAGTCATGCATTATGATAGGAACTCCCAATTCTCTAGCAAATACTGCTCTTTTAAGCATTTCTTCAGATGTAGCTGCAGTAGCATTCAAGTAGTGCCCTTTGATTTCACCTGTTTCGGCCTGTGCTTTATAAATTGCTTCGGCACAGAATAAGAAACGATCTCTCCAACGCATAAATGGTTGTGAGTTTACGTTTTCATCATCTTTGGTAAAATCAAGTCCACCACGTAGACATTCATAACATGCTCTACCGTAGTTCTTTGCGGATAATCCCAATTTTGGTTTAATAGTACATCCCAATAGAGGACGACCATATTTGTTCAACTTATCTCTTTCGGATTGGATACCATGAGGTGGGCCTTGGAAAGTTTTTGAATAAGCAGGGGGAATTCGTAAGTCTTCCAAGCGTAGAGCTCGTAGGGCTTTGAAACCAAATACATTACCTACAATAGAAGTAAACATGTTAGTAACAGAACCTTCTTCAAAAAGGTCTAGAGGATAAGCTACATAGGCAATAAATTGATTTTCTTCTCCAACAACAGGCTCGATATGATAGCATCGTCCTTTGTAACGATCAAGACTGGTAAGTCCATCAGTCCAAACAGTTGTCCATGTACCAGTAGAAGATTCTGCCGCTACTGCAGCTCCTGCTTCTTCAGGGGGGACTCCGGGTTGAGGAGTTACTCGGAACGCTGCCAAGATATCAGTATCTTTGGTTTCGTACTCAGGAGTATAATAAGTAAGTTTGTAATCTTTAACCCCTGCTTTAAACCCAACACTTGCTTTAGTCTCTGTTTGTGGTGACATAAGTCCCTTTCTACAACTTATGAATTAAGAATTGTCAAAAGAACAAGATCTACTCGAGATGGATTTTCAATGGAGTAAAAATCTTTCATTTTCAAAAAAATCAATTAGGATTTTTAATTGTTATGTTAACATGTCATTTGGAGGTTTTTTTGAGTGTATTTGATGCACCAAATACACCCTTATTATATGCTCTTTGATATATATAGTGCAAGCGAATCCTGTTTTGCAAATTGATAAATTTCTAATGAGATTTTTCTTAGAGAATCTATTTATTAATTTGAAATTAAAATATTTCAATAACCATTTCTCTCTTGACACCTCCCTCTTGACAATGATATGTTTTTTATATGTAAATCCTAGAAAATAAGCATAATTCATCTACGAAAGAATTTAAAAACAGAAAACTATATGAAAAAAGAAAGAGACATTGACTGAACCTAAGAATGAACTCATTGAAATTGAATGAATAAAGGATTGAATAAGATTCAATCGCTTAGATCGTTAACTAAATAAAAAGTTATTTCCTTTTTATTTGTTATTGAATTAATTGATCAGCTTGCTATTGAATATTGCTTTTTGTTTTGGTACTATAAAAAAAACTGCAAAATATTTCATTTTTTTTTATAATTATGAATCCTACTAATTCTAATCCTGTGGTTTCCACACAAAATATAGGGCATATTGTTCAAATTATTGGCCCAGTACTCGATATTGTCTTTCCTCCGGGCAAAATGCCTAATATTTATAATGCTTTGGTAGTTAAAGGTCCACATACGGTTGGTCAGCAGATTAATGTTACTTGTGAGGTGCAACAATTATTAGGAAATAATCGAGTTAGAGCTGTAGCTATGAGTGCTACAGATGGTTTAACGAGGGGAATGGAAGTGATTGATACAGGGGCTGCTCTAAGTGTTCCAGTTGGTGAAGTAACCCTCGGACGAATTTTCAACGTTCTTGGAGAGCCTGTTGATAATTTAGGCCCTTTAGACATTAGTAAAACATCTCCTATTCATAGATCTGCACCCGCCTTTGTAGAATTAGATACAAGATTATCAATCTTTGAAACAGGTATTAAAGTAGTAGATCTTTTAGCTCCTTACCGCCGTGGAGGAAAAATAGGATTATTCGGGGGAGCTGGAGTAGGTAAAACAGTACTGATCATGGAATTGATCAACAACATTGCTAAAGCTCACGGAGGTGTATCCGTATTTGGTGGAGTAGGGGAACGTACTCGTGAGGGAAATGATCTTTATATTGAAATGAAAGAATCCGGAGTGATTAATGAAAAAAATCTTTCCGAATCAAAAGTAGCTCTAGTCTATGGTCAAATGAATGAACCCCCGGGAGCTCGTATGAGAGTTGGTTTAACTGCCCTAACTATGGCAGAATATTTTCGAGATGTTAATAAACAAGATGTGCTTCTATTCATCGACAATATCTTTCGTTTCGTCCAAGCAGGATCAGAAGTATCCGCTTTATTAGGTAGAATGCCTTCCGCAGTTGGTTATCAACCCACCCTTAGCACAGAAATGGGTTCTTTGCAAGAAAGAATTACTTCTACGAAAAAGGGAGCTATAACTTCAATCCAAGCAGTTTACGTACCTGCGGATGACTTGACTGACCCTGCTCCTGCTACAACATTTGCACATTTAGATGCTACTACCGTACTATCAAGACCATTAGCTGCCAAAGGTATTTATCCAGCAGTGAATCCCCTAGATTCAACGTCAACTATGTTACAACCAAAGATTGTTGGCAATGAACATTATGAAACTGCGCAAAGAGTTAAGCAAACTTCACAACGTTACAAAGAACTTCAGGACATTATAGCAATTCTCGGATTGGATGAATTATCCGAGGAGGATCGTTTAACTGTAGCAAGAGCACGAAAAATTGAGCGTTTCTTATCACAACCCTTCTTCGTGGCAGAAGTCTTTACTGGTTCTCCAGGAAAATATGTTGGTCTTGCAGAAACTATTAGGGGATTTCAACTGATCCTTTCTGGAGAATTAGACGCTTTGCCCGAGCAAGCTTTTTATTTGGTGGGTAACATCGATGAAGCTACCGCGAAAGCTATCAATTTAGAAGTGAAGTAGAGAGCAATTTGAAGAAATGACCTTAAAACTTTGTGTACTGACTCCTAATCGAATTATTTTGGATTCAGAAGTAAAAGAAATCATTTTATCTACAAATAGTGGTCAAATTGGTGTATTACCAAATCACACTCCTATTGCCACAGCTTTGGATATAGGTCTTTTGAGAATACGCATCAACGACCAATGGTTAAGGGTGGCTCTAATGGGTGGTTTTGCCAGAATAGGAAATAATGAAATCATCATTTTAGGAAATGATGCAGAGATAAGTACTGACATTGATCCGCAAGAAGCTCAAAAAGCTCTTGAAATAGCTGAAGCTAACTTGACGAAAGCTAAGGGTAAGAGACAACTGATTGAAGCGAATCTAGCTCTTAGACGAGCTAGGACACGAGTAGAGGCTGTTAATGTTATTTCTTAACATTTTATTTCAAAATTAGTCAATACATCAAATAAATCCAAATAAGTTTCATAAAAGTTTTTTTTATACTATACTTCTTCAAATTGAAAAAAATCACTTTGAATCAGATACAAGGAAAAGATCCATTAAGTAGAAAAACTTATTAGATACTAGGGTTAGTATCTAATAAGTTCTACCTACTATTGGATTTGAACCAATGACTCCTGCCGTATGAAAGCAATACTCTAACCACTGAGTTAAGTAGGTAATTCAAAACAAAATAGAAAATTCTATCACTTTTCTAATTCTAATTATAGATAGAATATTCTTTCTAAGCAATACCAATCTATTAACAATAAATAGATCAGAGATTTCTCATATGGATTAGAATATGGATTAGGCTTGACAAAAAATCTTTTTTTTATTAAGATTTTTTGTACAAGGGCTATAGCTCAGTTGGTAGAGCGCCTCGTTTACACGTGCGCCAATGTTTTTCAAAGAAGCATGTAATGAACATTATTAGTCTTATTCAAAAATCAATGTCTTACTCCATATATTAAAAATAAGGGAGAACAATAGCCTGACAAATAGTCGGTTTAGTATGATTTTGATGTGATTTTCGATGCAAAATCTAATAAAACCACTTATTGATTTGTTAATTGATTTGTTAATTGATAAGGTTAATAGCTAAATCTATTCAATGCTAGGCATAATGAGTATAAGGATCTCAAAAAAACTCTTTTCGTCCTATGAACTTTAAGGTGTATAAAGTCTCATATTCGACTCTTACATACAGCGGAACGATAGAGATTCTATTTATTTCAAATTAGGTGAAATAGGCCGAAGGCAGACCTAAGTCAAGGTAACCCTTCTTTGAAAAACTTTGGTATTGCTCTTAGATCAGGACATAATCAATCAGAGTACATGGAACCATCTTTTTATCTTCATTTTTCCCATAATGAAATAAATAATATGGTGGATTAACTGATTTTATTTTAGTTAATGAAAGAGCCCAATGCAACAAACTGCATGTTGGGTCTTTGAAACAGTTCGAATCATTTCGATAATAAATTCAGTTTGATCTCTTTTACCGAGAAGGTCTACGGTTCGAGTCCGTATAGCCCTAATCCATTTCATTTTTCAACACTTTTTTTTTGAAAGAGTTTTCAAAATAGAGAGATATGAAAGAAAAAATAGAGCTCTCTTTCAAAATATCTTAAAAGATATTAAGATAAGAATAGTATCCCGAATAAACTAATTATTTAATAGAGTTTCTTAAATTCTATATAAATTTTTATATTCTTACATAGTCTTTTACTATGGAATTTTTTTGTAATTTTTTAATTAAGATATTTTTATATTTATTCTATCTTATGGAATAAAAGATAGAACTTTTCAAATGGAATAAAAGATAGAACTTTTCAAATGGAATAAAAGATAGAACTATAAAAACTTATGAAATAATAGTATAGAACTAAAAAAAAAAAAAAAGAGAAGGTGAAACCAAAGAAGAGAAAAATTTCTCTTCTGTCTAAGAAGATCTTATGTTTACACCGAATGGAAGTTCAAAATGAAATCAGGATTCCCTGAATCAAATAGAATCTTTAAACGAGACATGTGACAAATAAAGTCAATTCATAAAAATATATCCTTCTTTTACTGAAGTTCTGGATGAATTAACAATGGCAATTCGAATCAAATAATTCAGTATATTTTCATTTTATACGAAGGAGTACTTTTATGTTTCTGCTTCATGAATACGATATTTTCTGGGCATTTCTCATAATATCAAGCCTTTTTCCTATCTTAGCATTTTTGATTTCAGGAGTTTTAGCCCCGATTCGTGAAGGACCTGAAAAGTTTTCTAGTTATGAATCAGGTATAGAACCTATGGGAGATGCTTGGTTACAATTCCGAATTCGTTATTATATGTTTGCTCTTGTTTTTGTTGTTTTTGATGTTGAAACAGTCTTTCTTTATCCGTGGGCAATGAGTTTCGATGTATTAGGTTTATCTTTATTTATCGAAGCTTTTATTTTCGTTCTTATCCTAATTGGCGGTTCAGTTTACGCATGGCGAAAAGGAGCATTAGAATGGTCTTAACTAAATATTCAGAAAAATGGAAAAAAAAACAAGGACAAAATCCTAATAAGACAGTTATGAATTTGATTGACTTTTCGTTACTTGATCAAACAACCTCAAATTCAGTTATTTCAACTACATCAAATGATCTTTCAAATTGGTCAAGACTTTCCAGTTTATGGCCTCTTTTATATGGTACTAGTTGTTGTTTCATTGAATTTGCTTCATTAATAGGTTCGCGATTTGATTTTGATCGTTATGGATTGGTACCAAGATCAAGTCCTAGGCAAGCGGACCTAATTTTAACAGCTGGCACTGTAACAATGAAAATGGCTCCTTCTTTAGTGCGATTATATGAACAAATGCCTGAACCAAAATACGTCATTGCTATGGGAGCTTGTACTATTACAGGGGGAATGTTCAGTACTGATTCTTATACTACTGTTCGGGGAGTTGATAAGCTAATTCCTGTGGATGTTTATTTACCGGGATGCCCGCCTAAACCAGAGGCGGTTATAGATGCTATAACAAAACTTCGCAAAAAGATATCTCGAGAAATAGTTGAAGATAGAACTAGATCTAAAAAAGAAAATCGATGTTTTACTACTAATCATAAATTTCATGTTCAATGTAGTAATCATACTGGAAATTACGATCAGGGATTTATAAATCGCTCACAATCTATTTCAGAGATATCTTCTAAAATAAAATCTAAAAATTCAGTATTTTCTTACAGTTAATTAGGTAATATTATTTTTTTCAGAATTTAGAAAGAGCAAGTCAATCTTTACTTTCCAATTTTTTGGTAAAATACTTATACAAATTTGAGAGAGATCAATAGAATGGAGAAGGATCCTTTGCAAAATGATTTATCTGATTGGCTAGTCAATAAAGAATTGGTTCATAGATCTTTAGGCTTTGATTCTCGAGGAATACAAACCTTACAAATAAAGGTCGAGGATTGGGACTCTATTGCTGTTATTTTATATGTATATGGTTACAATTATTTACGCTCTCAGTGTGTTTATGATGTAGCACCAGGGGGGTTTTTAGGTAGCGTATATCACCTTACAAGAATACAATATAATATATATAATCCAGAAGAAATATGTATAAAAGTATTTGTGTCAAGGAATAATCCTAAAATTCCGTCTGTTTTCTGGATTTGGAGAAGTGCTGATTTTCAAGAACGCGAATCTTATGATATATTGGGAATCTCTTATGATAATCATCCACGCCTTAAACGTATTTTAATGCCTGAAAGTTGGATAGGCTGGCCCTTGCGTAAGGACTATATTACTCCAGATTTCTATGAAATACAAGATGCCCTTTGAATGATAACGAATAGATGTTCACTAAATTATGACATGACTTCAAATTTCTTTATTCAAGTAAATGAATATTTTGAAATTCTATTTTACATGAAATAAATAAAGTAACTGCTAGATTCTTATTCGCATCATAAATATAAAAAAGTCTTTATATTTTTTCATTTCGAGGAGAAAGAAATAGAGTATTCAAGTATTTTCTATTAACTGAAGATTTTAGAATTGGACCTCAGAAAAGAAGGTAAGCAAGAAAGAAACAGAATAAATAAAAAAATAAATATGAAATTCAGGAATAAAAAGAAGGTATCAAATTTTAAAATGCATTCTGTCTATCTATTCTTATCTTAGAACTCTTTATCTAAAACTAAAGAGTTCTTTTTTAATTTCGATAATAAATATTATTATCTTTTTAATACGATGTTTCTATATATCTGTATTCTATAGATATACATAGAATATAGAAAAAATGAAAAAACATTATATGATAAGATTAATATATAAATTTTATTTATATTATTGAATTAAATAAATAATCGAGATTATATATTAATCATATATGTAGATATATATGTATATTCTTATTAATTCTTAACCCGCCCAATTCATTTTTGTCTTGCCGGGAACCAGTTTTGAACTGGTGACACGAGGATTTTCAGTCCTCTGCTCTACCGACTGAGCTATCCCGACTATTTCTTGTGGATCACTCGAGTAGAATACTCGTACCTATGTCCTTGTATCTAGGTCAATTAAATAAAGGAGCTCAAATAAAATTAAAATAAAAATTTATTCAAATAAATAAAGGAGCTCAAATAAAATTAAAATAAAAATTTATTCAAAAAAATTGAATAATCAATGTTTAAGATAATGATATGATTGGTAATGATTTCATTATAGAAGAATGATTCTTTGCATATGCTTAGAATCTTTTCATATGCTTATATTTTATTATTTTGCATAATAAACATTTTTTTTCAGATCTATTTGCGAAATGAGAAAATAGAACGAATTAAAAAGAAAAGATAGTGAGTTTTATTTGAATTTTTCATCAAAATCAAAATAAAGAAGAAATATTTTCAAAATCAAATGGGCTTTTTATTGGGGATAGAGGGACTTGAACCCTCATGATTTAAAAAATCGACGGATTTTCCTCTTACTATAAATTTCATTGTTGTCGATATTGACATGTAGAATGGACTCTCTCTTTATTCTCGTTTGATTTATCATCATTTTTTCAATCTAACAAACTCTAAAATGAATAAAATAAATAGAATAAATTTATTATTAATAATTGAGTTTTTTCTCATTAAATTTCATATTTGAATCAATTCACCAAAAATAATTCATAATTTATGGAATTCATCGAAATTCCTGAATTTGCTATTCCATAATCATTGTTAATTTATTTATTGACATGAATAATATTATTTTATTGTTATTATGATTAATAATTTAATTAATCATTATATATACGTACGTCTTTGTTTGGTATAAACGGCTATCCTTTCTCTTATTTCGATAGAGAAATTTTAGTATTGCAACATAATAAATTCTATTCGTTAGAAAAGCTTCCATCGAGTCTCTGCACCTATCTTTAATATTAGATAAGAAATAATATTCTTTCTTATCTGAAATAAGAAATATTTTATATATTTCTTTTTCTCAAAAAGAAGATTTGGCTCAGGATTGCCCATTTTTAATTCCAGGGTTTCTCTGAATTTGGAAGTTAACACTTAGCAAGTTTCCATACCAAGGCTCAATCCAATGCAAGTCCGTAGCGTCTACCAATTTCGCCATATCCCCTTTTCTTTCTCCTTTTTTTGAGACTAAAATGCAATTTTCATTTTTATCCATTTCTCTACTATAATTATTATTTCTTTTCCATTTATTAATTTTTTTTTTTAGTTTAATTTAGTCAGAAATAATTTTATTAATTAATAATTGATTTTCAACAGTTTAAAGTTCTATCATTGATTATTAAATGATCGAAAGTCCTATATTTATCTTTTTTTTTCAATTTATTCATTTTTTTTTTTTTTTCAAATGAAACTCAAAAATTGATTGAATCGAATCTCAAATTGTATCTTTATCTATTCTTCTTTTTTTTTTTTATTAAGACCAATCTTTTCAAATTTTACATAACATATTTTAATATATGTTAGATATAGAATCTTCAGTTGAATTTCATTATATTGAAACATATTATAAACATATCATAGTGAATAAACTATTTACTATTTTTTTCTTGAAAAAGGGGATTTCAAACTATATAATTATGAATTATATAGTTTAACTTACATATGAAAAGAATATCGAAATTCAAAGTTCAGATCTGAGATTCTTTGAATTTCGACAGTTTTTTTCTTATGTGAGCCCACTTAGCTCAGAGGTTAGAGCATCGCATTTGTAATGCGATGGTCATCGGTTCAACTCCGATAGCGGGCTTTTTTTCTATAGATTTTCTATAATTGAAAATCTTTCAGTTTTCAAAAAAAAAAATACTTAAAGAATATTTTTGATCCTTTGTCTTAACAAATAAGACAGCTATCTATTATAATATAATCGCGACTATTTTTGTTTATTTTGATTTTGAATCGAAACTAAGATCTATTTTCAAGCTAAGGTTGGTTTAATATAAAAAAACTAATATTCTATTAAAAATAGAATTGGAATAAAAAAAAAAGAAACAAAAAATCTACGAATTAAACCTAATCCTATTTTATTAAACCTAATCCTATTTTAGTGTGGAGATTATATCATCTGTATATATATTCAATATATAAATGAAATAAGAAAAATATATATGTCTTAATTGATACGATTTTGATTACTTAATCTTTCCTTGAGATAGATAAAATATATGAATGAAAAAAAAAACAGAGATATATCTTAGAATTGAAAGAGTTTTGATTCCTTCATTTGAATTCAATTCGAAAAATGGATGCCTTATAGAATATTCTATTTTAGTTACTTCCAGAATCAAAATGAATATGCAATTAATCATTATAGCTAATTCGTGTAAGTTAATAGGACAGGAAAAACCCATTAATAGGAGAAAAAATCCATTAATAGAATCAATTCAAAAAAAAAATTCTACAAAGATTCTAACAAAGAAAACATATTTTATTGAAAGTTCAAAGAAAAGAGAGAAACTTTTTATGCCAACTATTAAAAAACTTCTTAGAGACATAATTACAGCTACGAATCTTGTTGAAAAAATGTTTTCACTTTTTGTTATTGCTTTATCTTAATGGCAAAAGTCTGCGAAAACAAGTCCTGTATATCGGAATACTAAGATTATTTATGTATGAATTTATGTATGAATTATGGTCCTCATTCTAGACCAAATTCTCAGCGAGATTGCCTGAATTCCATAAAAAGGCTTGATGATTCATTTGAAGATGAATCAGATTGGGATGAAAATCCATCTTAAGATTAATCAGATTCAAAAGAAAACATAAATAAACGATATTCCCAGATTGCTACTGCTTGTAGCAATCCTTATTTTGAGAAGAATCAACTAAAAAAAATCCGCGACCTAATTGGATTCTTTCTTCTCAAATGAAATATGGCGATCACGAGATTATTTCAGGTCGAGATATTATCAATTTTCTTATTCTAATTTATAATAAACTTGGTCAATTCAATTGATTCTTCCTATACACTAGGAATCCTTTTGTATAGGATACAAAAGAATTTTTTGGTATCCTAAATATAGGATACTTAAATTGTTGAATTGAAAAAAATGGTTCCTTTTTTGATTTTTTGAAGTCAAATTATATCAGAGGAAAAGAAATTATGAGTGTTATATCATGTTCCATTAGAACATATAATGTATTATTTGAGATATCTGCTGTAGAAGTAGGTCAACATCTCTATTGGCAAATAGGAGGTTTACAAATCCATGGCCAAGTACTTATCACTTCTTGGATTGTAATTGCAATCTTGTTAGTGTCAGTCATCATAGCTGTTCGGAATCCACAAACCATTCCGACTGATGGTCAGAATTTCTTTGAATATATTCTTGAATTTATTCGGGACTTAAGCAAAACTCAGATTGGAGATGAATACGGTCCTTGGGTTCCCTTTATAGGAACTATGTTCTTATTTATTTTCGTTTCTAATTGGTCAGGTGCTCTTTTCCCTTGGAAAATCATAGAGTTACCTCATGGGGAGTTAGCCGCCCCCACGAATGATATAAATACAACGGTTGCTTTAGCTTTACTCACGTCAATGGCATATTTTTATGCGGGTCTTAGCAAAAAAGGATTGAGTTATTTTGAGAAATATATTAAGCCAACTCCAATCCTTTTACCAATTAATATTCTAGAAGATTTCACAAAACCTTTATCTCTTAGTTTTCGACTTTTTGGAAATATATTAGCTGATGAATTGGTAGTTGTTGTTCTTGTTTCTTTAGTCCCTTTAGTAATTCCTATACCTGTCATGTTGCTTGGATTATTTACAAGCGGTATTCAAGCTCTTATTTTTGCAACCTTAGCAGCAGCTTATATAGGAGAATCCATGGAGGATCATCATTGACTACTTTTCGTTGAAATAATCTTTTTTTTAGCTTATTTCAATTGCTATATAATTCAAGAAAATCTGCTTGCTGATCGAAATTTAGAATATACTATATAGAGTAGTAAAATATAGGAAGATAGAGCACGATTTAAACATAGGAGAGAGAAGGAATGGACGATATTATCGAATTCGAATTTATAAAGGTTACGCTAAAAGTATGAAATTCTTAAAAGTCCAATCATTTTTTCTTTTTGAAGAATTTTTATGGTAAGTATGGTAAGTCTCAATATGGACTGTTTTTGGAAAAACTGCATCTCTATGCAATATGAGATGTTCACTAGTTAAAAAACACTATGAATATCACTAAGTAACATATTAAATATACTTAATATATTTATATATTAAATATGCATTTTATTCCTAATAAATAGATTAGGATATAAGTAATCTGTTTGTTCTGTAATTTTATATTCAATAAAAAAAAGATGAACTAAAGGATCTCGAAGGAAGAGTAAAAAGAAACAATTAAATGAAAGAGTGGTTAGAAAGATATAGAAAAATTCAAACTTTATTTTATTATATTAATAAAATTCCATCAAAAGTAGAAAAGAAAAAGGAAATATCGAAAAAGTTCTGACAATTCAAAAATATTATTTATTTCAATTCGTAATTTTTAGTTATTTCGGCTAATAGATTTACCTATTAAAAAATTTTATAAAATTAGGTAATAATTCTTTGGTTGATTGTATCATTAACCTTTTCTTTTTTTAATGCGAGGAACTTATTATGAATCCACTGATTTCTGCCGCTTCTGTTATTGCTGCTGGATTGGCTGTGGGGCTTGCTTCTATTGGGCCTGGAATTGGTCAAGGCACTGCTGCAGGTCAGGCTGTAGAAGGTATTGCGAGACAACCAGAAGCAGAGGGTAAAATACGAGGTACTTTATTGCTTAGTCTAGCTTTTATGGAAGCTTTAACAATTTATGGACTGGTTGTGGCATTAGCGCTTTTATTTGCAAATCCTTTTGTTTAATCCTAGCAATAGGAAAAAAAAGGGTCACTTAGATTTAGATTATCTATTATTTTTGGTATTTTGAAAACTTTCAATTGTGTTTTTTTTTTCGAATTATATCAACAATTTTTTATTTGATTATATCAAGTTATTTGTATTTGTTGAACCTTTATTCCATAAAGGACTAATTTAAGTATGAGGGATTCCCAGATCGACTCATCTGTACTTAGCTTAGTATATTAGAAACTTTTTTCCTATTTCTTTCTTTTTTTAGGAAAAATATCAAGGGATGAGAGATACTTCATAATTCAAATGAGTTAAGTTAATCTTAAATAAGATTAAGATATTCTCCCAAAAAAAGAAATTGATCAAAAAAGGAGGTAAGTGAGGTGATAGAAAAAGAACCTTTTTCTTTGTTAGCGCTATCTATAAGAGGAGAACATATGAAAAATGTAACCGATTCTTTCGTTTTCTTGGATCACTGGTCATTAGCCGGGACTTTCGGGTTTAATACTGATATTTTAGCAACAAATCTAATAAATCTAATTGTAGTGATTGGTATATTGATTTTTTTTGGAAAGGGAGTGTGTGCGAGTTGTTTATTTCGAAAAAAAGTTGGATTCATCCGGCTTCACTTCCTTTTATTTTTGGAAAAAGGTGTATGATCTCGACGAATTACTTCTGAATAAATTCAGAAATCATATGTAAGAACTATAGCATTTCGTTATTTATTGGTAAAATAACTTTGATTCTCTATCAAAACCAATCAAAATAATTTGAGATCTTTAACATGGTTAAAGCTAAACTGCTTGAAGTACAGGCAAAATGGTACTCTTTCTACGACTACGTTAGCCACGACTACGTTAGTATCCAAATGGTTTAAAAATGTATAGTTGAGAATTTTTTTGATATAGAACACTCATATCGATAAAAAAATTTGAACCATTTACTGGAAAGAAAAGAGGTCAACACCTTGTTTTTTATCCAATGCCGAAATGAGGACCTACTGTAATAAAAAAAGATAAATTTTTGGATTAAAAAAAAAAAAAAGAGAAATTTTAATTTTCAATTTGCTTTTTTTATTTATTTAATGAAATCTTTTTGAATTCAAAAAAATAAAGAACAAGCAACTTTTAATAAAGAAAGAAACAATTTTGCTGATAATTATTTATAGATTTTTCTATGGTCAGAAGAGTCCTTTTCACAAATATATATTCTTATATTATGGTCTTTTAGAAATTATATTATATGTTTGAATATAAACAGAAAAGAGAGGATAGGTTCATTAGATTCAAAAAAAATATGGGAATATTTAGAAATAATTGAGCGGGAGAGCCAAATGAATCGAAAGATTCATGTTTGGTTTGGGAAGAGATCATGAAAGTTTTTAATTTCATAGTAAGATAATCTACTTTCATTAAATGATTTATTAGATAATCGAAAACAGAGGATTTTAAACACTCTTCGTAATTCAGAAGAATTACGTAAAGCAGCCATTGAGCAGCTCGAAAAAGCTCGAGTTCGTTTCCGGAAAGTGGAACTGGAAGCGAATGAGTATCGGATGAATGAATACTCTGATCTAGAACGACAAAAACAAAATATCGTTAAAAAAGGTTATAATGATTTGGAACGATTCGAAAATAATAAGAAAGAAACCCTTTGTTTTGAACAAGAAAGAGCAATAAATCAAGTCCGACAACGAATTCTGCAACAAGCCTTCCAAAGAGCTCTGGGAACTCTAAAAAGTTCTTTAAATAGTGAGTTACATTCTCGTACCATCCGTGCTAATATTGCCATTCTCGGTACTATAGAATGGCAGAAATAATATAACTGATTAGTCCTTCAACTTTAACTTTAGTTTCAAACTTAGTTAGGCACTACCTTTTTTTCTTTGCTTTCTATAAAGAATAAATAAAGATTTATGGGAACTCTTCGAGCCGACGAAATTAGTAGTATTATCCGCGAACGTATTGAACAATATAATAGAGAAGTCAAGATTATAAATACCGGTAATGTGCTTCAAGTAGGTGATGGTATTGCTCGTATTTATGGTCTTAATGAAGTCATGGCAGGTGAATTAGTAGAATTTGAAGAGGGTACAATAGGTATTGCTCTGAATTTGGAATCAAAAAATGTTGGCGTTGTATTAATGGGTGATGGTTTGATGATAAAAGAGAAAAGTTCTGTAAAAGCAACAGGAAGAATTGCTCAGATACCTGTTAGTGAAGCTTATTTAGGTCGTGTTATAA